ACTAAAGAATTTCTACCTCTTATTATAGTGTGTGCTTCCGGAGGGGCACGCATGCAAGAAGGAAGTTTGAGCTTGATGCAAATGGCTAAAATATCTTCTGCTTTATATGATTATCAATCAAATAAAAAGTTATTCTATGTACCAATCCTTACATCTCCTACTACCGGTGGGGTGACAGCTAGTTTTGGTATGTTGGGGGATATCATTATTGCCGAACCCAATGCCTACATTGCGTTTGCGGGTAAAAGAGTAATTGAACAAACATTGAATAAAACAGTACCCGAAGGTTCACAAGCGGCTGAGTATTTATTCCAGAAGGGCTTATTCGATCTAATCGTACCACGTAATCCTTTAAAAAGCGTTCTGAGTGAGTTATTTCAACTCCATACTTTCTTTCCTTTGAATCAAAATTAGAACATTAAGTTCAATTATTTTGAGCAAACAAGTAATTAGTTTATCAGAATCCAAGTCAAAATTAGACGAATGGGATTTTCTTTGTTGACATAAGATCTAATCGTATAAAGAATCAAAAGTCACAGAAAATCCGCCCCTTTTTCTATATTCCTGATTATTGATCAAGACGCCTCTATCAACAAGATAAAAGATGAAATTCTTTTTTTCGTGAAATTTTCGTGAAATTAGGCAAATAAAAAAAATATCCTCTTCTCGTCATATATAATTAAAATCTACAAAATATAGAATTTTTTATCTTTCTATATCTTACGATAATCCTATTTTGACTAAGAATCCCTGCTCCTGCTCCTGCTGGATGGGATTCTAACAAACCCTTCAATATAAATATAATTAATTTTTAAGAAACTTTTTGCTTAGTAAATGAAATTCGAAGACAAGAGCAAAAAATGAAGAAAAGAATAATAATAATATCTCATCCATATCCTTTCAAATCTTTCATGTAGAAATTAGATCTATACTTAATAGATATTAAGTAATAATAATTCCAATTTCTAATTATCAAATTATAATAAGATATCTTTATATATAATAAGATATCTTTATATTATAAATAATAAATATAAATAATAATAAAAGGTACAAATAGTAAATCGAGGTACCCATTCTATGACAACTCTTAACTTTCCCTCTGTTTTGGTGCCTTTAGTAGGCCTAGTCTTTCCGGCAATCGCAATGGCTTCTTTATTTCTTCATGTTCAAAAAAACAAGATTGTTTAGAGCCGATGGGACAAAATCGCATCTATTTTTTTTTTCAAAACTGACGCTTGTATCATAACACAGATATCCATTTAGCAAAATATGGTATAAGCGGCTTCCGCCGAAAAACTCTTATGTCTGCAGAAAATGGTATTAGGGGTAAATGTATTCTAGCTATTTTCAAATAGACCCGAATTGACGGATGGCTGAACTGTAAAGTTGGTCTATCTATATGTATGTGGCTATCTTTAGTGAGATCATACGAAGGGTATGTTATTAGTTTAGATCTAACCAATTTAATGAATTACTCCTAAAGGTTCACATCAAACTAGTGCTAGTTGATGCGAGTTACTTCGGAAACAAAAGGACTAAAGTCAAATTCATTTGGGGTATTCTCTCAATTCCAAAAAACGCAACCGGATCAAGTATGAGTTGTCGATCAGAACATATATGGATAGAACCTATAACGGGGGCTCGAAAAACAAGTAATTTCTGCTGGGCTGTTATCCTTTTTTTAGGTTCATTAGGATTCTTGTTGGTTGGAACTTCCAGTTATCTTGGTAGAAATTTGATATCTTTATTTCCGTCTCAGGAAATAGTTTTTTTTCCACAAGGAATTGTGATGTCTTTCTATGGGATCGCGGGTCTTTTTATTAGCTCCTATTTGTGGTGCACAATTTCGTGGAATGTAGGTAGTGGTTATGATCGATTTGATAGAAAAGACGGAATAGTGTGTATCTTTCGGTGGGGATTTCCTGGAAAAAATCGTCGGGTCTTCCTCCGATTTCTTATAAAAGATATTCAGTCCGTCAGAATAGAAGTTAAAGAGGGTATTTATGCTCGTCGTGTCCTTTATATGGATATCAGAGGCCAGGGAGCCATTCCATTGACTCGTACTGATGAGAATTTTACTCCACGGGAAATGGAACAAAAAGCTGCTGAATTGGCCTATTTCTTGCGTGTACCAATTGAAGTATTTTAAGAAATGAGCCAAGAAATCAATGCTTTCTCAGCAGGAGGGTAAAAACGCAAGAATCCTCTTTTTCTATAACATAACTTAATTGAGGTTTCTTCAGAACATTCATTCGAGTCAAAGCAGACATATATGCAACAAGTATAAAATAAAACTCTTTTGGGGATCTTTTATATGTATCGAAATATACACAACTCAATTCAATAAAAAATCAGAAACAAATCGAAATATCTCATAATCAACCATTTCGAAATAAGGAAATTCCCCCCTTTTTTACTTGTTGGAATTGAGACTTTAGATTCAGATAGATCATATCTTGTAATTTTTTAGAAGCTTCTTTTTATACTTTTTGTGCTC